TAGCTGCCAAAGGTATTTATCCTGCAGTGGATCCTTTAGATTCAACGTCAACTATGTTACAACCTCGAATCGTTGGTGAGGAACATTACGAAACTGCGCAAAGAGTTAAGCAAACTTCACAACGTTACAAAGAACTTCAGGACATTATAGCTATTCTTGGGTTGGACGAATTATCCGAAGAAGATCGTTTAACTGTAGCCAGAGCACGAAAAATTGAGCGTTTCTTATCACAACCCTTCTTCGTGGCAGAAGTATTTACTGGTTCTCCAGGAAAATATGTCGGTCTTGCAGAAACAATTAGGGGGTTTCAACTGATCCTTTCCGGAGAATTAGACAGTCTTCCCGAGCAAGCCTTTTATTTGGTGGGTAACATCGATGAAGCTACCGCGAAAGCTATAAACTTAGAAGAGGAGGGCAAATTAAAGAAATGACCTTAAATCTTTGTGTACTGACTCCTAATCGAATTATTTGGGATTCAGAAGTGAAAGAAATCATTTTATCTACTAATAGTGGTCAAATTGGCGTATTACCAAACCACGCCCCCATTGCCACGGCTGTAGATATAGGTCTTTTGAGAATACGCCTTAACAACGACCAATGGTTAACGGTGGCTCTGATGGGTGGTTTTGCTAGAATAGGTAATAATGAAATCACCATTTTAGGAAATGATGCGGAAATAAGTACTGACATTGATCCGCAAGAAGCTCAACAAGCTCTTGAAATAGCTGAAGCTAATTTGAGTGGAGCTGAGGGTAAGAGACAAGCAATTGAAGCGAATCTAGCTCTCAGACGAGCTAGGACACGAGTGGAGGCTGTCAATGTTATTTCCTGCTAGTTAAGTCATTAGATCAAAATAAAAAGAATAAGTTTTTTAAAAGTTCTTTATATATACACCACATGTTGATTTTGCTAATTGAACACAATCAAGTCTAATCTGATAAAAAAAAGAAGATGGGTAGAAAAACTTATTAGATATCATTTCATCGACTCTAGTATCTAATAAGTTCTACCTACTATTGGATTTGAACCAATGACTACTGCCGTATGAAAGCAATACTCTAACCACTGAGTTAAGTAGGTCATTTATCACTACAAATAGGAACCCGTCACTTCGGGAATTATAGATAGAATAGGATTTCCAAGCAATACTAATTTCTTTCTGTTAAGCTTAAATAAAATAAATAAATCAGAGAGCTATCATGTGGGATTATGAAATATCTATCTTGACAAGAAATTGTCTATATGTTAAGATGTCTATAACAAGGGCTATAGCTCAGTTGGTAGAGCACCTCGTTTACACGTGCGCCAATGCTTTTCAAAGGAGCCAATTATGCAATGAACATAATTGATCGTATTGAAAAATTGATGTCTTACTCCATTCCATAGGTTCGAGGGAACAAGAGAACAATAGCCTGACCTGACAAATATTTGGTTCGGTCCGATTCAGGCGCTAATTAAGTTGCCAAATCAAATAGAACCCGCCAGTGATTTGATAGTTGATAAGGTAAATACCCATCCCATTCAATGCTAGGCATAATGAGTATAAGGGACTCAAAAAAACCTCTTTTCGCTCTATGAACTTGAAGGTGTATGAAGTCTCATATTCGACTGTTCCAGCGAGGCGATAGAGATTCTATTTAACTTAGGTTAATCTAGGCCGAAGGCAGACCTAAGTCAACGTAATACTTCCTTGAAACACTTTGGTATTGCTCCTAGATCAGAATACAAATAATGAATCATAGCACACGGAGCCATCTCATTATCTTCCTCTAAAGATAAAATATGGTAGAATAACTGATCTTTACATCAGTTGATGGAAGAGCCCAATGCAACAAAATGCATGTTGGGTCTTTGAAACAGTTCAAATCATTTCGATAATAATAAGTTTGATCCGTTTTACCGAGAAGGTCTACGGTTCGAGTCCGTATAGCCCTATAATCCTAATATATTTTATATTATTTTAGTATAGCTTTCATTTCCTCATAGTTGTGGCCAGGTATCGTAGAAATGAAAGCATTACCAAATCTTCATGTAAATACATAAGATAAGTACAGAAAAAAATTTCAATAGATCTAATCTGTACTTCTCAAATTTCGTATAAATTACTCACCCTTTCTCATTAATAATCGTGGATGAATTAAATATTACTTTTTCTCTTTTCCTGTACATGATCAAAGAGTTAGCGACACGCTTTTGTTTTTGTATACCGAATCCCAATCAATTTAGGAAGTGGAAATCATGACATGATTCCGACTAAAAACTTCAACCTGACCCAACGAAATCTAATCCTAAGTAGCATGGGTCTAAGACGTATTCTTTTCTTGGTCTTAGGTCTTGTATTTGTAGAAAACCCCTGTCCTGACTAATCACTAATTTTTTTTTGGCAGAACAAGAGAAACCTTATTGATTGATTCACAAATAATGGAGAGATAATGAATTGGTACTAAAGGATTAACGTTTCTTATTCTATATTCTATGAGTTGGGGGGGTTTGGGTTGGG